GCGGGCATCTCCCGCAACGCAAGCAGCATTGTTCGCCACCACCCGAGAAGCAAAAGATTCGAGAGTCCAGGCGGAAAATACATGCATAGATAGTGGTCTAATGACAAGGGCCGACGGACGGAAGCTCGGGACGGAGCCGTATGATGCTCCAGTCTCACGTACGGTTCTCTGAGAAGGGAGTGGCTACCTACTGGAGCTTCGACCAACCACCACCGGTCAATTCCGCTTTGGGGCCACCCCTTACTCTACCATTATTATCGGGGTATGGGGAAAGAGACAAAGAAAGATCAAGGCAGCATATCAGTTTTTCCTATATACTTCACTTGGATCTGTTTTTATGCTATTAGCTATTCCGTTGATTCTTCTCCAAACAGGAACCACCGATTCACAAATATCATTAACCACAGAATTTAGTGAGCGGCGCCAAATCTTTCTATGGATTGCTTCTTTCGCCTCTTTCGCCGTCAAAGTGCCTATGGTACCAGTTCATATTTGGTCACCCGAAGCTCATGTAGAGGCACCCACGGCAGGATCCGTCATCTTGGCAGGAATTCCTTCAAAATTGGGAACCCACGGGTTTTTAAGATTTTCAATACCCATGTTTCCCGAAGCGACACTTCGTTCCACTCCTTTCATTTATACTCCAAGCGCGATTGCTATAATATATACTCCCTCGACCACTTCAAGACAGATCGATCTTAAGAAGATCATTGCCCACTCCCCAGTAGCCCATATGAATCTGGTGACTATTGGTATGTCTAGTCGGGCGGCGGCCGTTAGGTCACCTATTTTTAGTTATGGACACACAAGGCCAAAACATGTGCGCCGGGCGTGCGACCCATCAACCTACTAGCAATGGGGGAGAAAACATAGCATGTCGCAACAAAAGCTTGATTCGAGGCGTCAGCAAAACACTGCCGTCTGTTCCAAAAACAAAAGCCCCTTAGCGCCCCGGGACGGGAGTGGGGGACGGCCCTACGCGCAGGCAGCAGCAGCACCGGCTCTACGAAGTCAGAATCTAATCTTTCTGTTGGCTTTCCCAATTCATTCGTGAATAAGAATGAAAGGGCGTGAAGCGAGCGCTTCCAGCTGCTTCGCCTGCTTCTTATTATGGCGGCTATGTTGGCGTGGCGGAAATGAACGAAAAGCGATATGAACGTGCTATTTTCAAATCGATTGATAGATAGCCTGATCTGTTCTGATAGATCGAAAGAGTAGGAATGGATAGAGAGGGAATCTATCAAAAATAAGGTCCAATCCCCTATTTCTATCTATTGATGAGACAACTATCTATTCTGGATCCATCAGAAAGAAATCGAAATGTATCTGATGGAGTCTACATCGCCTATAGATGAGTAATAGGGAGCGCCCAACTTAGGTTTCATGTAGTTCCGTCAGGGCCAGCTCAGTTCTCTTATCCATCGGTCCAATGCACTGGGCTCATCTCATGGAGGGAAAAGCAAAAATGTAGTTGTGTTGTTGTTGTTCGCCGCCTCGACGCATTCCCTTCTCTCCCCGGCATCGTCCCACACAGAAAGAAAGAGCGCGGAGCCCCGGCCCGACCTGTAGGTCCGCTAACGTAAAGCGAGGAGTTGAGCCTGAACTGGCGAACCGAAGTCACTTTCGGAACCATACTTCCTACAGCTAACACGTGTCCAGTCCAGCGGGAACGAACGTGAGCTGCTATACCGAATCCCCCGCTGGCCATCGGGGACCGAGTGGGAAGGCCATGATCCGCAGGGGAACGGATCACTCATTCTTCCATTGGGGACAGGTGCACGAACGACAACTCCAAACGTCACACATCCGCCGCCTACCTACCGTTTAGGTGGCACCAGCGAGATCCAGCTAAGGTAAGGAACTTCGTGTCGCGGCTGCTCCACTCCGCTGCGGTCTCATGAACTGAACTTCGTTGCCTTCCCGCGCGCGAAGCGAATGGGCGCTGTGCCGTGGGTCAGTTTCGGGGCGGGGGGCGGAGAGAGACCAGAAGAATGATTCATTTGGATCGACGAGCCATTTCGTGAATCAATGGAATGTCTGTCTATCCATGAACAACATCTATTCTATCTGTATATATAGGGGATCTCTCTATACATATATAAGTAATTTATGGCATGATCGCCTAGCCGTAGCCGCATATCAGCTGCGCTCAATATGCGGGATTTCTGTTGGATCAGATCTTTCGCTTTGACGGAAGCTTTTGGACCTAGCGAAAAGGACTCTAAGCCTTCGCGCAAGCAAGCAAGCAAGCAAGCGCGAGAGAAGCAAGCCCCAAGCTCTTTGTTTGAAGCTTTGCCAGAAGAGAAGCAAGACGAGGAAGCGGAGCTGTCGTAGAAGCGGTAGCTTCCCCCGACCGACTACAATACAAGAGTCGCGACCTACTTTGATTCAAAAAAAGAAAGGCCTTTCTTTTTTGCCCTATCTATAAGGGTACGCTCTGCTCGCCCTACTTTGATTCAAAAGAAAGGCGAACGATTTGATTTGGCAACAAGCAAACGGCTTTCTATCATAGTTGCAAGGGGGGCTGTTCGCCTTAACTACTTAAGTACCAAAGGCAGCTTTCGGTTGGTTTCATAAGGGGGCTGTTCACTACAAGCTATCAGCGCTGTCTTAGATTGAACGGCAATAAGATAAGTCGACGTTCAATCTCTAAGGCGGGTTTCCGCTGAGAACGGAATAGTGTTCGTGTCCAAAGGTGAACAAAGCCCTAGCTTCTAGAGTTCGCTGCTTTTCCCAGGCCGGAGAAGGGCTTATACTGCTCGCCTTTGTTTGATATGTTCATTCAGTACCAATACAAACTACAACTACACCAAAGTGGAAGGGCCACTATAGAAGCTAGAAGTAGCCTATGCAAGATACGGCCAAAAAGCCGTATCGTGCAAGGCGCTCTTTGCATAGGTGTAGTTCCGTCAGGCTCGTCACGACATAATCCAATTACCCTTTTGAATCTTAAGTAGGGGGCTTAGCCCGCCCGCCTACCAATCAAAGAGGCTGAGAGTAAGCGTAAGCTCACCCGTAAGCTCGAAGAGCTTTCTCCGCCAGAGAGAGTTGAGAAGGGGAGAACTCGTCGTAGAAGCTTCGCTTCCGGGACGAAGCCAAGCCTAAAAAAAAGATCGACTTGGCGCAGGAGGCCAAGCATTCTGGGCTGGAAGGAGGCAAGCAAATGAAGGGAGGCATTACGGGCCGACTACAAGACTACGACTACAAGAAGCAAAGCTTCGTAGACTCGACAAGTCGCTTATAGAATGCCGACTACTAAGTTCAGTTCAGTAAGGGGGGAGGGAAGCGAAGCTTAGCGAGCTTTAGTTGGCCGACCACTACATAAGCCGCTGGCGGAGAAAGCTCTTCGAGCTTCCCTTCATTCGCTTCGCGGGAGCCGCACAGCACATAGCTGGAAGTCAGAGGGCCCGTACTACCTGCCTAACCCTTCGCTCCGAGGGACCGTAGATCGGAAAGCGCCTTCTAAACCACTCGGCAGAAGGGAAGGGGCCTATGTATTTGCATGACCCCTGCAGATTTGACCCTACCTACACCCTGAGCCAATCCCCTAGCGGTCCTGCCACCACGCCGCAGAACGGGAGCTCGTGTGGAACCTTTTCTTTCTGGCGTAACAGCGGTGGAACGTAACACAATATTACGGCCGCGTAGCATAGGGGCCTACGGTACGGGGAACTCGGCAAAAAAAAAATATGACACCCGAAGGGCCCGGCACGCACAATCCTATCCTATCCGAGTTTACCCCGTCATTGCACTTCGGACAGCCGTCCGTAGCATCATAAGGAGCACCCCCCTTTCGAGGTACCAAAATGGTACGGTACATAGGAGGTTGGTCTTTCTCAACGTGGTGTATAGCACGAAAAACCTTTCGATACAAGATAGGGCCGTTCACATGAAAGAAGAGCAGAAATCCTTTCTTCTCTTCTTTCTCTTTCTCGAGGGGGGAAAGAGAAGTAGGGTCTTATGGAGGGAGGGGGGAACATTCGGGCGCATTTCTCAAAATCCTCCACTGCATCCAGGATCACAAGTGGAACGCTAAGCAGGGGTGGGGAAGCAGCGAGTTCCGCAACAAAAGTGAAGCGAGCCTATCAGAGAAAGCCGTTGCGCGCTAGTAGTAGTAGCGCGTAGCGCGCATCCGTTTTGAAGCAGCATCCGGAGACCTTAGATTCTAGTTCCGTTCCGTCAGGGCTACGTTTGCGGGGTTGTTCTTGCCTACCTAGCTAGCCCTTCCTTCAGCAGGCTTCAAAGTGCTAGTTGTAGCGCGCTAGCGCGCGTACTCTTCTGTGGAGTCGCACTCCACGAGCCCTGTCTTCCCTCCAACGACTAGCTCCCGTTTCTTGTTCCGGTCCGACAACGAGGACGCTGCCCTGCCCTTCTCCTGCCGTGGAAGGACTGTAGCCTGTGGTGTGGTCCAACCCATGGGCGGAGTCGCCCTCACCCCCCCCATTGCTCAGTGCTCCCTGCAGCTTCGCTGGGCTTTACCCGTCCCCGGCGTGGACGCGGGCTTCTATAAGAGAATGAGAAGCTCTCTTAACAAGAAAACGCGAACCGCCTCTCACGTGATTTCGCCCACCCGAGTTCGTTTTCTGCCGCCACTGGCCGGCCGCTGGGGAAACACAGCCCGGCCCCCTCTCGGGAAACGGGGGTGGGGGTCCAACAAGCACTTGCTGCAGAGGGGCCCGCAAGCACCCGCCCCTTCTTCTTCAGTAAAGCCGACCTCTTTTTCGCCAGTGCTGACGCAGTGCGCACGTAGATAAGGAAAGCAAAATCCCAGTGGGGGGGGGAATGGGGGCCGGTGCCTTTCTTTTACGGCCTAAACTCCTATTTGTCAGCCGTGGGGAACTACTGCTCGGTCAGGGGGAGGGGAAAGACTTGGGCCTACCTATCCCGATAGGACCCCATAAAGGAACGGGAGCTGTTGAGAGGTTCCATATTGCCGAGCCGAAGGGCAGCACTTCTGTACGTGATCGTAGTATGTCACGTCGTCTCGTCCCCGCTGCATCGAAGAGTACCTATGCACTATGTTCCGGTTCACTGATAAGGAAGATAGAGTTGGGGTGGGGGTCTACGATGTGATACTCAAGTATGACCCGGGGAGATACATGCTAACTATGGGTAGGAAGCAGGAAACATTATGTAAAAAATGTCGGGGAAGAGATCTTATACTACCATCGATCCGACAGAGCGGAACGACCAGAAAAAGAAGTGAAGTTAGAAAGCCGTATGACAGGTGGTAACTATCTTGTACGGTTCGGGGGGTAATCGGCGTACTCCGATCAGTGGGGGGGAATCTTTGGCTCTATCGAACATACAGGGAATTGGAGGTAGCATTCCACCGATGTCAAGTCATGGACCGGTTCCTCCAGCCCTTTTTCTATGTGTTGGTGTTCTATATGACCGACATAAGACTCGACTTGCTAGATATTACGGAGGTTCAGTGAGCACCATGCCGAATCTCTCTACCATTTCCTTCTCTTCCACTTTGGCCAATATGAGTTCACCTGGTACTAGCAGCTTTATCGGGGAATTTCTCATCTTAGTAGGAGCTTTCCAAAGAAATAGCTTAGTAGCCACATTAGCAGCGCTTGGGATGATTTTAGGCGCGGCGTATTCCCTTTGGCTATATAATCGTGCGGTTTCTGGAAATTTAAAACCCGATTTCCTCCATAAATTCTCCGATCCAAATGGCAGAGAAGTTTCCATATTTATACCTTTTCTTGTTGGAGGGGCGACCGTCCGTTGAACTACCAAAGAAAAAAGGGTAACCAATGTGATCATGACATTGTAGGTTCTTGCGATGGGACGGATGCGACTTCCCTCATAAGTAATGGGTGGCATAGCCCGTTGCAGAAGTCCCCCCCTTTTTTTGATCCATTTCTTTCTTTAGTCTTTAGGGAGCAAACTACTACGCAAACGGGGCTTAGTCAAGTGACTACACTACATGAGAAAACGCATACTTAGCAAGAAAACGCATTACGGGAATCAAGAAAACGCCTTACGGTAATAAAGGCGTTAGCACACTTTTTCAACAAACAACTATTAGTAACTAATAGTTTTAACGCCTTACGGGAATCAAGGGCTTTCGCGCGCAGCAAGAAAACGGATGCGCGTTGCTAACGCCTTACGGCTTTCGCGCTAGCGCGCTCGTCCGTTGCTTGTTTGCTTGTTCCGTTGCTTGTTTGTTAGGTTCCGTGACTTAGATAGAATTCCGTACCGTCACAGTGGAATTTCCGTCAGGGCTACGTTTGCTCTTGGCGCCTTGACGGAACGGAACTAACATCTAAGCGCCTACTAAGCTGGGTTGTTCTGGCCCTTATATATCCGTAGTTGCGCAGGAGCGCACTGGAGTTTTCTGCGCTGGGACCGAGAGAAAGAAAGGACGGGGGGCGACCATGCATGGCACTTCTCGACCGTGTCTCCGAGGGACAGTTGAACGAGCGACTCATGAATGCTGCCGGGTCGGACGAGCCAATAACTCGAACGCGTTCGGTCTGTTTTTTGAGCAAGAATCACAGCGTTACCTTACCTTCACCATGATAAGGACTCCAAGTTCTTATGGCAGAGCACGAAGAGATTTATCATCAATATGATGATGGGAATGGAAACCAGAAGCACGACCGGGGTCTTCGTGGTCCGAGATAATACTTACATCAGTAACAGTAACGTAAGCATGAGACTTTTTGGTAGTACCGGTGAACCAGATGGCCGCGGCGATGGAATCTGGGACGGAAGACTCGTAGTATCTCTCTAGATCTGGCAAAAGCGAAAGACCCCCTAACGTAATTCGAATGGGGGCTGACCGCTGAGCCCACTCTGGCCTCGCAGGGCGGGCCCTGTGGGTGCGAGCTGGAGCTGCCATAGCTTATGGCTAGAGCAATGGGAGGGGGACCCGGCAGAGAGAACAGTAAGGATAACGAGCGCTCCGCCCGCTTGGCGGGCGGCAGGAGCAGCGGGCAAGTGCTTGGTAGGCCAACAGCCCAGTGAACCGGGCGGGGCACTCGACGAAAGGGGGGCACACTACACTGAGCAAGTACGAGAAATTGGCCCCGCTCCGCTTTCTTAAAAGCTAGGACCACTACGGGAGGTCAAACCAAGGACCTATGGAAGTCGGGGCTCGTCCCCGGTCAATATTGGATCAAACAATAGGGGGCCGTAGTACTGACCTCTCTTTTTATTGATTCAATACAATAGGGGAAAAGATCGTACTGTTCCCTACCGAGACAACAGACACTCTCAACGGATCCTCCGCGCGCTGGGCATACCTCTTCCGTGCGTCTTTCTCGTGGCGGGAACAGAACAACAGGGAAAGACCCGGCCGACCTGCCCAGGGCTCGAGGGCGAGCCATACGAGAGTGAGTCGAGGGTTTCCGTATTTAAGTTTCATTCCGTTCCGTCAGGGGGCTTTCGGGCCCCTCTCGATCTTATTCGTATAAGGGAAGGGGGAAGGAGTCTAAATCAATGGAAATTAATGAACCATCATTGATGGACGTTGCACATGACACGATCAATTAAGGTCCGGCGCTAATAGAAGTTGCTTACTCTCCTAGTAGCGAAGGAAAAGGGCAGGGCTTTTTTATGAGTAATAGTGGGCGGGTCTCATGAGATCTATGCCGGCCGTCGGAATCAAACGAAGGTCGAAGGACCATTCGATTCATTAAGGGGCATAGATCTAGGCCTATTTGTTCGGTCAATCACCAAAGGCGGGGGGAACCACTATGGATGAGACCCCCGGCCTCGATTCTTTTGCATAGTCCGGGGCCGGCCGCAGCAGAGCAGCGGGGCATAGCGGCGCCCTCGCCTGGCGCCATTCCCGGACCTAGCAGCAGACGGGCGGGCCTGAATTCAGACCGGACCAGACTCTTCTTTGTTTGAGCTGCTCCCACGCACGCAGACCGGAAGATCTCTGTTGTCCTGGACTGGACAAGTACGTAGAGATCTTCGTGGGACCGGGGAGGGAGTCTCAATCGATCTTTTCTAGGATTCCTTATCACGCCACGCACGGAGATCTTTCCATTGATAGATAAGAGGGCTCCCCCCTTGAACAGACTCTTAAAGGTTAGGTTACTACCTGCCTCTACGGAAGAGGTGTACTTTGTACCGCCCGGAGGTCACATAGATCGGAACCCGGAGCGATAAGAACGAAAGCCCTACCCACAGCTACAACTACTGGCGCTTCAAAAGGCTTAGATTCTAAGGGCGCTACTGAAAGACTATGGGTGTAAGCCCCGAAAGCCTTTGGTACTTCGGTAGGGCGAGCAGCCCTTAAACAAAAAAAAAAGGCGACCCGCAAGATACGGCTCAAAGAACATGACGGAACAAGCAAACAAGCAACGGACGAGCGCGCTAGCGCGAAAGCCAGCCGTAAGGCGTTAGCAACGCGCATCCGTTTTCTTGCTGAGCGCGAAAGCCAGCCGTAAGGCTAACGCCTTTATTTCTTGGCTATTTAGTTATTAGTTAGCTATTTAGTAGTTGTTGTTGTAGTTTCAAAAGTGTGCGTTTTCTTGCTAGCGCGCTTGCGCTTGTTTTTAGAGTGATATATAAGCCCTTGATTCCCGTAAGGTTCCCGTAAGGCGTTAAAACTATTAGTTACTAATAGTTGTTTGTTGAAAAAGTGTGCTAACGCAACTAGATCAATTTTCTTTGATTTCCGCCCGCTTTTTTGATAAGCCCTTGATTCCCGTAAGGTTCCCGTAATGCGTTTTCTTGCTTCTTCGGTTCTTTAAGTTCATGGGGGGTACTTTTTTGAATTCCGAACTAAGACACCTAAGGCAGCTCCTCCTCGCGCAGGAGCTGTAAGCCTCGACCGATAGGGAGAGTAGCGCTACTGCATGATAGTGGAGTGGAGCTTTCAGTCACATGTAGTGGAGTCACGCTTTACGTGATAGGCAGGCTTCCCCTATTTCTGCATTTCATTCTCTATTTGGCCCGCCTCATTCAAAATGATAAAAAAGGGGAGGCCTATTGATTCGAAGTCACTACGAAAGGGTCGGTCAATAGCATAGCTCTTTCTTTCCCGGGTCTCCTTTCGAAGGAAAGGCCTTCGCATTCCTAATCCGGGGGAGGCTTTGTTTGCCCCAGCTTGGCGAATCGCATCCCCGCGCAACAACATTGTTTGTGCGCCCCTTACCGTTCTCGCTCAGTGTTTGCAACGGCTGGGAAGCCAGTCGTAGAAGCGAAGCCTATCGCCACGCCGACCATAAAATACGAGATTGGGCCCCTTCTTTCTCAAAGATTTGATGGAATGGCCCAGCCCAATAAAGGAGGGTTATAGTACGCGATGCGTTCCATTTGTATGAATCGCGAACATACCACGCACGACCGGACGTAGAGCCACTAAGAGCTGGCAGACCGGGCCGGGCGCAGGTGCCAGATCCGAAAAGTCGAGTCTCGATCAGCCTAGTGCACCAACCACATGGTACGACGGGCACTCAAAGACCTGGCAAATGATGGCCCACCCCACCCAAAAGCGCTTATGTCATATGGGAACTCATGGCTGGAAACAATCCTTATGGTTTTGATATCCGGTAGGAATAATAAGAATCAAAGTCCAGGTTGGTTGGTGAGCCTAGTGATAGGAGACTATCTAGCTTGGTTCGGAGAGCACTTGTTGGGTTAAAGATTTTTTTATGCTCAATGTTACGGCCTAAATGCTGAACTATTGACCCTACTTGTTCGGATGGGTGTTCACCCCAAAGTGTTCCCGGACTGCATGCATACATCCGTAAGTAACTTAGTGCAACATGGCAAATTTCATTGAGAGGAATCAGCAAAGAAAAGAAAAACGGGTCTGAATCTGAATGTGTATTTGAGAGATTGTCCTCGGGCTGAGGAGTGTCCACATGAGTTCGTTGAGGTGTCTACACAGGCCTGCGGTCCTCTTTTATATTCTGTCGAGAGTTCGGATTGCTCCACCTAAGTAGAACGAAAAGGAGGAATTGGAAATTCAAAGGGGGGAGCCAGAAGCTTCGCTTCCGGTAGCTTGCTAACTCTCCTAGTTAGAAGAAGGCTCTTTGTCGGATTATTTAGATCTGGATAGAGTCTCGCTCAGTAAAGAGAGTTGTAGATTCGTAAGATCATGATAGAGTCTCCGCGCGCTAGCGCGCTACAACTAGCAGAGCAGCCTGCGGAAAAAGGCTAGCGCGCTACTCTGGCTCGCTTCTTCAAGCTCCGCTCGCTGCTTTTCGCCGTAGCTTGCTGCTCGCTCGCTGTCTACTAAACGAGCCTTCACTGCCCGCCCGGCCCCTATCTTTAATCTTAAGTAAAGTTCAGTCAAATCAATGAAGTGAACAGCCCAAGCTCTTTGTTTGAAGCTTTGCCAGGAAGCTTCTACTTGCTTGTTGAAGCTTTGCTTCCCCTAATTCCGAAACACAACAATAGACTTGCAACTATAGTCTAGGAAAAAGCTTCTCTTTGATAGCGGTCATAGGGGGTTCAGAAAGGATCTGATCATAGATAGAGACTGAAACCTGTGCGGGGGTAGGGGCGGATGTAGCCAAGTGGATCAAGGCAGTGGATTGTGAATCCACCACGCGCGGGTTCAATCCCCGTCGTTCGCCCATCAATAAATGGACCATTTGTTACGGAGACACAAGTCTCCCAACTAGAAAGCATTTTTTCTGCAAGAAAGAGTCAATTCATCTCGAGGCTTTCAAACGCATCCAAGCAATTGGTATCCGATTGTTGAAACATAGAAACCATAGATTCGCGTCTATAGTCCTTGCCGCGTTGACAAAGATTGATTCTACAGTCGGTTACGTTACCTTTGTTGGTCAAACGGCTTACTTGTTGTTGACTTTGTCAGAAAAGAAAGTAGGGTTCGGGGGTTCATTGATTAGTAAACCGACCGATCTCTGAGATTGACATTGACCAGCCCTTTCTATTTCTATGGAAAGACAGGAATGTCGAATGTCAGCTGCGAAAAAAAAGCGAGTCACCTTCTTCTAGGCTCCGCTGGACGACACGGCATTCTCGTTCAAATATAGGCCGGCCGTACTTGTGATGGTTCCCAAGGATCCAATATGACCACTTAGGTCTACGTTGCCACGATATTGTTCTATGGAAGCGGGCGGGCTGTTAGAAGTTCGGCCCGGTTTTTCTGGTGTCGTAGGGGAGGGATTTACCTTTCTAAATTAGATTCTGTCGTACCGGCATGGCCCCACTGATTTGTTTTCGATCGGAGCATCAAGCAGCGCAACCCGGTTCTACGTCCCTTTTTGAGAATAATCACCAAAGCCCAGCAAGAAAACGCATTACGGGAATCCCAGGAAAACGCCTTACGGGAATCCCAGGAAATTGATCGAGTTGCGTTAGCACACTTTTTCAACAAACAACTATTAGTTACTAACTAATAGTTTTAACGCCTTACGGGAATCAAGGGCTTATATAGTATATCACTCTACAAACAAGCGCAAGCGCAGCAAGAAAACGGATGCGCGTTGCTAACGCCTTACGGCTTTCGCGCTAGTGCGCTCGTCCGTTGCTTGTTCATTAGTGTTGATTAGAAGAGGGCCTAATAACCATACGACCGACGGGTCGTAATACAACCAACCCTTTCATTCAATATGAAGGGTGCCAGTTCCGGCTTGCTCCGCACAGGCTACACGAGCCAGGGAAGGGAAAACCTAATCTATATATAGAAGCAGATCACGGAATGACTCATCAATCATATCTATCTATCAGTCTCATAAGAAAGATTGGCGTATAGAGCCACAACAAAGAAAGGGCCTAGGTCGTATGTCCTTACGTATCGTATAAATTAGGACAACCTCACCTCAACTTGTGCGACTCCCCCGTAAGGTTCCGTTCCGTCATGTTCTAACGCAACGCCTTGCTGTATTGTATGTATTAAAGACAGTCAATGTATGTTAGTTACTCCGCCTTTCATGTCGGTTCTCTTTAATGCTTGTTGTTGTTTTCGTTGCTTGCTTGCAAGGTCAACGTCATTTAGACATTGGACGCTGACGCGAGACGAAGCGGTTAGTGTACCAAGCTTGGAACTTTCACGGCTCAACTCCATGAATTGTTCAAGGGTCAAACCGTCAAGCATGGTAAGGACATACCTTCAATGAAGAAAGCAAAGCTTAGTTTGCTTAAATTCATTAAAGTGAAAGAAAAAAAAGGGTGCTTAGGTTAGAGTTTCGTTCCGTCAGCTTCAAAGCGACCTTCAAGTTAGGCCATGGACGGTTGTTACGTTATGTCGTAGTGTTAGTTAGCGTTAGTTAGCTTAGTAAACGCTTACCGTCCCGTTATAAAGTAAGTCCTTGTCCGTCCCAACAAGCAAGAAAGAGAAAGAACACCCATGTAACTGTGTAATAACTCCCCAGGATGGAAGCAAGCGATAGACCTTGACGCTGTCCTTTATGTAGGGACGGACTAACCAGGGTTGTAGACCCGGGCTACACAAGCCAGGTTTGGTTAGTCCAAGCCTGGTGTACGTTAGCCATTGCACCGCTTGTTTGTTTGTTGGTTCCTCTCATGCACTTCTGGATCTCTTGTTCTTGGTAGCGCCCCTGTGCTTTCGTACACGAGCCTGTTCTATCGCTTGCTATTCGCCTTGCCCCCTTTACAACATAGGGTGATCGGATCAGATAGCCCTTCACTTCAACCCTCTTCTTGTCTTCCTGGAGGTATGGCTGAGTGGCTTAAGGCATTGGTTTGCTAAATCGACATACAAGAAGATGGGTTCGAATCCCATTTCCTCCGGCACGGAAGTGGAACGGGCGGGCGAAATCACGTGAGAGAAAGAACCTCTTGGTGGAGTCCCCCGGAGGACAGAATAGCACTACTTAGTGACTAGGAGCGGAGAGCCTCTTTCTTTTTCTTGGTGGCGTCTATACGAAGAACACCTGACCGAACGAGGGCCGGCCAGGGACTGGACTGGACGGCTCTCGGTTCTTGAGCAAGCTCCTCCACTGCGGTAGGGCGCTATTCGATGAAGAAAATAAACTTTAGGAAAGTGGTTCAGGTAGCTCAGCTGGTTAGAGCAAAGGACTGAAAATCCTTGTGTCAGTGGTTCGAATCCACTTCTAAGCGGGCGAAGGGTCGCCATAGGTGAGGTAGCCGGGAGCGAGCCGGATTTCAAAATTAAAGTGAAAGAGGTGGAGTAAGTTCGAGTTTTCTAAAAGCGGTTGATTACTTTTCTCATTCCTAACGTCAGGTTCTCGCGTCCCTGTGCCCAGCGTAGAAAACGGAAGTGCGCTCCTGCGCCCCTAACAGTAAAGGGGCCTGACGGAACTACATGAAACTGAAGTTCGGAACTACTTAAACGGATTCGCGGCAATTCGTTAGTCTTAGTCAAGGGCGCTCAAGAATTCGTTAGTTTAAACTATTGAATTGCGAGTTGAGGCCCGCAATCCATTAAAGAGCAATTCGTTAATAAACGTCAAGAACCCGAATTCATTTCATAGTGCCGGAATTGCTCTTGCTTCTTCGGCCCGTTTGCTGGGCGAGTTCGGTTCTAGTGTTCATCGATCGGGTGGTCCGTCCCGGGGGGGTGAGACGAGGTGTAGCGCAGTCTGGTCAGCGCATCTGTTTTGGGTACAGAGGGCCATAGGTTCGAATCCTGTCACCTTGATGTGGCCACCTTGATGTGGCGAAAAAGATTGATTGTTCGAAAATGCCATGACAATGATTAAGAGGTGTAGATCTTTAGGGATATACACATAAAAGAGCTATAGATCTTTAGGGATATACACACAAAAGTGGTGTTGACCTATGAGTGCGCCTAAAAATAAAAGAGGTATAGATCTTTAGGCACAAAAAAGTTGTGTAGACCTTACCTCTAACGACGAATAATAGTAAAACTAATAAAATAAAAGAAAATCATGCTTATCTTGAGAAAAAACCCTGGGACTGCCCTACCCATGTTAGGGATTTCTAATAATCGAGTGTTACGTGGATTTCATACTTTTAATGTGAGCGGATTTGGATTGAAAACTTTGGATGTTAGAAGATTTGGATTTAAAACTAGAGATGTCAGCAGCATTGCTATTATGTTAAGAAACTCAGATTGTGGTGTCTTGGATAGTTGGGGTTCGGGGTATAAAAATAATAGGTTTTATTCATCAAATTCAGACATTAATGATAAATCTAATTCTAATAGAATGTCCAAATATTCTGGTTATGGGGAATACGTGCAGAGACTTCTCGTATTTATTCCCCTGCTCGGTAGTTTCGTTGCAGTTTCTTTTATACGTTTTCTAGGACCAGAAGTAACAATGACCTCCGGTAATAATATTTGCTTTTCTTTTATTTTACTCATTTGTTGCATATTTTTCTATCGTTTTTTTGGTTCTCGCTGGAAGAATAGGTCTAAAAAACTTTTAATTATTCTTAAATTTTTAACGATCCTTCTAATAGCTTTATTCTTTACATATCTTCGCCTTTACGTGATCTCTCACGTATTTTGTGCTTTTTCTGGTATTTATTATTCTGTTTCGAGTGGGGAAGTCGTGACCCACTCCGGACCATCATCCACGTGGAGGGAAGATTCTCGAGAAATCGATATTTTATTGGATAACTCCGTATCTGGGTCTAGTCAATCAACAAATGCAAGTATTCCATCTGTTAACTTCACGGGGTTGGATCCCGAATCGACGACACAACTTCGAGGGGACTTATTGGGAGATGAGATCGTCCCTATCCCGCCGGGCGAAGAACCGGCTCAACCACAAGAAGCACTGCCTATACCTCAACCTCAGCAGGTTATTGTACCAGAATTACAAGATCCTCTTATACCGGATATGGAACGAAGGGATGCAATTTATGATCGCTCAACATTACATAATCAACTCCGTGAGCCAACCCAACGGATACACTTGGATTCCGTGTTGGAAGACCAAATTAGAATTGAACGGTGGGTGGAGGCTGCATTGGTGGCTGATGGGTTCGATCCCGCATCTATTCGGGACAATCTACACAAAATTAGAGGTTTTATCTTATTCCCCGACGGTGATATTATGACCGAACGAACCTATAGATCGTACGTTACTCAGATAGAGTCAAATGGCACGCGAGAAAGTGTTCCTTATCGAAGGGTGATAAGGGCTATTTCAAACTATGAAATTAACATCGAATAACTTGCATACTAGAAATTTCATAGTTTTCAGATGACGAGTATGGGTTCGAGGGGAAGGGGATGACCCGAAAGTACCAGTTGTCGTTGGCAAGCAGCCTGGGAAGGGGGGTAGATTGAATGACGATATGGCTTGCTTTTGGGAGATAGACTTGGGTGGGCTGCAAGCTAGCCCTTCCCAGAAGCAAAAGTAGCTCACAGCGAGGCCCCTCCGAATCGCGGGGGGGGGGGGAGAAGTGGGTATGAGGGTCTCCCCACATTAGGAAGGAGGATTTCCTGACACCTAGTGAATGAAGGTCGCAATATCGATTGTTCCATCTTTGTTCTCTAGATGTCGCATAATCGGGTGTATTCACTTATGAAATAGGTCGAGAACAAGCGCTTCCTAGCATGAGGTAGGTGTGGGAGGGGTGGTAGACAAAAAAATAAGAAGAAAACCTCGTTCCTCATGAACACCAAAAGCGAGAATCTTCTTTTAGTGTTCAAGGAGGGAGGGGACGGAGAACTAAGTCCCTTAAACGTCTGTCTCGCATATTTCAAATTTGAATCTAATACGAAAAAAAAGGATACGTAATGTTCTCACTGTTCAACAGACTCGCATCAAACCGTCAGCAAATAAGAGGGATCCCCTGAAAGCGGGAGCAGCAAGAATACCAATCCCATGTCGATTCGCCCCAATAACAGGCATTTGTTCGGGCTGGGTAAAACTAAGGAAAAAGTACCAGATTCACGAGCTGAATGGCACGATGCTGGGATCCTACAGTTTAGTCCTCCCATGTACAAGAACGCTTAAAGTACGCAATGAAGCACGTTCCAACTTAAACAAGAACAATTACAAGTCCGCTTGGTTAGGGTGGAGGGCTGCTCTGGTCTGCGGTTTTTTTATTTAGGTCCTTAGGAAGCACTAACCACAAATCGGAGACAGCTGCCCTTCCATGTATGTGCCCAGATACTCTCGTTTTGCGAGAAGATCGCCCGAGAGGCTACTTTGTCTTGCCGATAATCTAGAAGAAGAGGTATCACGAATGAAGAGCTTCCGACTAGAGGAAAGACTTGTACTAGCAGAAGAGACATTCGCCTCAAAGTGACTTGAAGCCCTTTCCTCCATGGTGACCTGGAACTTATCCTATACCATCGCCTCATCCCGGTCTAGTCCCATCTCCGCCTATAGGTCAGGACCCCATCCTCCTTTTCCTTAGCCTAGGTATGGTATAAGGAAAAGGATAAAGATGCTGTCATTGAAGATATGCCTAAAGCTTCTTCAAGTCATTTCAGGTCTTGCAATAAAAAATGCATGACTTAGAAAAGGAGTTAGGTAGGCTGAATGCTACCGAAGTCTACTCAAGCCCCTAGGGAAGTAAGACCTCTTGATAGCAATCCTACTTTTGAAGGCTATAAAGGGCCTGAGCATGACTTTTTAGACCGCCTAACCTGATCTTTTCTGTCTTCCTGCTTGCTCTTCTTCTACCGGTACCGGCAAAGTGCATTTGAGATAGCGGAGACGGCCATTCAATGATCTTCCTCTTTTTCTTCTGAACGAATCGATGAGGACTTTCACTCCTTTCACTTTCTCTCCGTCCCCTACCTTCTTTCTTATGATAAAGAAGGATCAAGAGATAGAGAGGGCAGTTCGCCGATTCATAGAAGAAGGGCACAGGATAGGTTTTCGAGCCGATGAGATATGGAGAATAGGTTGCAATTCCCGACTCCTGCTCTCCATTTCTCCAATAATTCAGTTAGAAAGAGAGAGAGAGCTCAGGTAAGCCAAGAATTGATCTAATAATTGTGTGCTATTGCGAAGGAGCCGGTAGCTTGACTTTCTTCTTTTCCACGTAAGCCGCTTCCCCAGGTTTTCCTGTTCTCCTTCCAAAGGCTGACGAAAGAACTTCGGACTTACTCAAAAGACTAAGTCGCTTGAGAGTTCTTTCTTCTTCTAGCTCCAATTTGATCGACTTCATCTAATAGTTGGTGGCTGACCAAAGAGACTTTCTTACTGCTCACCCAGCCTTTGACTTTCTGATTTCATCCGTATTCCGATCACTTTTCTTTTCCGCACCTTACTTCGTAGATGAGAAAAAAGTCGGACTGGACTCTAACTGTCCTAAGATAGGCTTACCAAGGAGAAATAGCCTAACTACCAGCTTTCAAGCCAACTAGCTTAATGGATGGACCCGTAGTAAGAGCGTACGCTAACTTTCTCGCAGCGAAAGAACTCGCCATTAACCTAGAATCCATTTCTTCGCACGAATGCTTTATTACCCACTTGGATCAATCCCACAGGACAACAATCTTTACCTGGGGGATTCTACGGCACCTTTAAGATTGACTTAGAAGTAGTCACCATTCGACCTATCTCCGCACGTTGATACCTCAGGGCTCTGAAAGGACTGTAAATCGGGGGAAAGCTCCACTTTGCAGGATCCCAGCCGCAAATTAGCCCGAGGGGATGCTCGACCAAAGCCGGTCAAAGAGAATGAAGTTCGTCTAATTACTTGACTTTCTTTCTAGGCACAAAAATGGCTAGGCTTCATACGTTCTACTAAGCCCGGCTGCTGCTCCCACTACTGCTTCGGCAGCGTCAGAAGCTAGAACATCTGGAGCAAATAAAGGATAGGAAGAATACGTTATAGATGGTGCCTCCACGTTCTGAGTGAGGGAATGCACGATCACCTTTGACTTGACTTGATCAACCAGAATCGAAAGAATTGAAATTCCAATTGGTAACTTGCTTTTCGGGGGGCTGCCTTCTGGGATTTAGCCAAGCTGGGAACAACCGACCGTCTACTCTCGTTTAGAGAGCGTTTTCTTGTCGTCCGAAACACCTATGACGAGATGTTCGAGCTCAATAAGATTCTATGCTGCCTTCGCGGATCAATTAAATGCTAAAGTGAGATGTCCCACCTTCCTTAGCTGCTTACCAACAGAACTGCTTTTCTTGCTTGCTTGGCTTGCAAGATTGATTTCTTTCCTTCATCACGCCCTAGCCTTTAGCCCCATGCCTTCCACCGGCGATTATTGCTTACTATAAGGCTTTTGCATTGCCGGTTGTTTGCGTCCCCTTAGGTTGGCATTTATGTATGCGCTAAGGGCGGTAGCGAGCTCAAGGTTTTCCCCTCTGTATCTAACCCGAACAAGAAAACTTTTTCCACGCCTATGGAGTAAGGGGCCTCCACCCGGGCTTAGAGGAACTCACTCTTTGATCAGCCCAAGAGACAGAACTAGCACTCCGCCCTATGAAAAAACCTTCTTCGTTCTGAAGCTTAAGAAGGATATCGAATGTATCGAATTCTAAAGAAAACAGGACTCTCAAGTCAGGAATAGCGATCTGGCTTAGCTCATTCACTCCTAAACTCATGAAATCAGGAAGACCCGAACTCGGAAAGACCTTGACTCACTTCACCAACTGGCTTAGAGCGCTTTCAAAGCAGCTTTCCTTGCTTCACTTCTGAAGTCATGAACTCAGGAACTGGCTTTCAGAAAGCTTCACCTTAGGACTATCTTACTCAAGGAATTCTCAAAATTTAGCGAGATAGAGGCTGACTAATAAAGGGCCCGTGGAAAGCGAGTCTCCTAAACGAACCCGCGGGAACAAGTAGGCTTCCTTGCTTGACTCTTTTAGCTTCTAGGATTCCTAGCTCTAATCAATAGGTAAAATGGGGATTAGAGCCTTGCTCCTTCTATCTCCTTAGGCTCATCAAGGAAGACTCGCTCTAGATCTTCATTTGCTTCTGCTTCTAGGATAGCACCTTCAGGAAGTTCCTATTAAAGAAGGAGACTCTTACAGGATGCTTTGCATCTAGTTGCATCCCTTAGATGGCTGCCTTCTACTTACAGAAAGGCTCACTCTAGGAAAGGATTCCCACCTACCTCTGCTTCTAATGCTCGAACTCTTGTTGGAGTCCGAGCATTAGAAGCAGAGGTAGGGGACTAGGCTTATTGTATTAATTCCACTTCCTACTCCCTAAGAAGAGTCCTTAGGAAAGGAGGATCTCTCTCTTTAAAGGAAGGGAATCTAATATAAAGAAGAGGATCCCTAATCAGATAGATTGAACAGGCCTTTTGACTCTCGAAAAGAGGCTTCTAGCCCGAGTCCTGAACCACTGGAATGGACAGACCGCAAGTCAACAAGCAAGAGATCGTTTCCACTTTCCAGATGCAAGAGTTGCGACCGATTCAAGCGAGAAATTCGAGATAGAGGCCTATAGAGGCTGACTAATAAAGGGACCGGTTGGAACGACTGACAGAAGAAAGAAAAGCGGGAAGGGCATCTATTTAAAAGAAGGAACTCATTCGTGGACTGATTCCGACTGATTATTGGACAGATGACCCTTTGCCATAGACCAATTGCAAGAGATTCGCTAGCATAAAGAGATTCGCATTACCATCAGACAGAAAAGAAGACCGCTCGACCCTTACAGATGAGCTGACAAGGCCGGGGGCAAGTCTTTATAAAGCAAGGCAACTCCTAAGCTAGGCCTCAATCTTTAGCTGGAGCTGGTTCTTTAGCTTCCCTTTTCGTTGAGTGTGAAGAAGAAGAAGACTCAGCTTCACCCCAAGATCTGGAACTAGATCCCATGTCACTCCACCAATTCAATAAAGTAGAAGATTCATGCATGACAGCCAATCCCTTTAACTTCACTCCTCTGACAGGCCGCTCACTCCTATCTTTGAGTCTATCCCTTCGCCCGGCTAGCTCAGCTCGTCCGTGCCTGGCAGTTTAAGCCTTGGTCCAGCAGCCTCTTTTCGATCCAAGAGCCGCATGATAAGAAAGCTCTCGATCCCGGTTAGCTTCAGTTAGTTAAAGAGACCGGGAAACTCGTACTGCAACTATGCCAAGCCCGATCTTGGTTCCAATGCTGCAGAGACAGGTTCTGGGTAAAAACTAGGTCTTGGTCCTGGTGCTGCGGAGACAGGTGTTGCTGATCGAACTAATCTACTTTAGGGATTCACCTAGCAGCCCTTAATAGTTATGGTAAACCAACTAGCTATGTTGCTTCCATAGCATCTGTACTTGGGTATACAACTCTTGGTACTCACACAACACTCTTTCATTTTCTTTGGTAGGGGCTGCCCGGATTCCATTGCTACCTCCCTTTATACGCTCTAAAAAGGAGAAGTCACTCGATCTTCTCTTCGAAAGTATCCGCGCTGGCTGCCACCCCAAAAGAAGCGACGGACTGTACGAGATCAAACGCTTGGGGATCAACCGGAGCACCCTTTTTGCTTTTTTAGTAAGAGTGAAAAGGTGAAGAAGCACGTGACGGAACGGAATGAATCAAACAAGAGTCAAAAATTTCATTTCTACTAGCTACAACGTATTCGAATGGAACTGATCCCATAGAGGACTACCACAAGCCTGATGCATGAATGAGAGTGGATTGATAGTTTTCTAGTTGAGGAAATACATGTGCAAACACTACTTTTTACCGGCTTTCAACAAAGTGTCTTTGGTCTATTGATTACCCATGGGATTACTCGAAACCGTCTCCTCCGTTTTTGGATTCCACTTCCCCTTGCTTCGATACCCTGTCTCGGCTTTACTTGTTTAAAAAGAAAAGTGTTTCATTTTTTCTTTTTTTTAGATTTTAGCGCAATCGGACAGATATTTATTTTGATGAACAGACAGAAGGAGGATATATAGATTTGCGGAAGAACTCTGCCTGAGAGCTATGCCTGAGAAGTTCGCCCGAGAAGCTTGAGCTTGAAAGCGGTATCGTACACACTTATCTTTATTCTCGTAAACAAAACCGGGAGAAGGTTCCAGCGGAAAGGTAAGCACTCGCTTTAGCTACAGTCGCAGCATAGCGCGTTAGAGATGCCCTGGAAGCTTTCCAAGTTAAGCCAACACCACGGGTTAACAAACGAGCAGGGGGGGCTACCCCGCAAAAAGTCTAATTCCGGTCTGGAGCTGAATCAAAAATTATTCATGCTAAGACAACGGAGTGGGTAAGCTTACCGCCACCTTAAGCCAAGGGGTGCAAATAGCCAGGCTTAGTTGAGAAATCTCATGCCAAAGGTTACGCCTATCCATGGCCGGACCTCTCTTCTCGGCCAGCTTTCGTGCCTTCTCTCCCTCTCTCTCTTCTCCGGCGTAGAAGCATCAGTTTAATCATCCAGTTCTGCACTTTTTGCTTTTCTTGCAGGGACTCTTCCTTTGGTCGTCTCCTTGAGATAGTTTGCTCTCGGGACTCCTCTCTTGTGTCGATTGTTCTGCTAGCTCCTCTTTGGACCGCCATCAGAAAGGAATCAGGTAAGTAAGCCTCCTGCTATCTATCACCACTTCCTACTAACAATACCAGATTAAACCTGAAAAATAACAATTCCAGACTGCAAGAAAGCAAGATACGATTATGATAAAATAACGATCGCTTTGGTAGCTTGGTTTAAGGGAAGAAGGCCTTAAAGTGTATGCGTGTGTGCGCGTGTACTGAAATAAATTTGTTCTATGGCCTCGGAAAGGGCTGAAAAGAGAAAGCTTTGGATTACTCGCAGTTAGTGTTTCCTCCTTGGAGGGCTATGAACTCCCCCGCAGAGGGCCCGCAGGAGATGCTTCTTTTGCTGTTAATGGGCTCATAAGCTAACGGATGAGAAGACAGATTTTTCATTCAAGGGATCGCCTTCCCGCCTCTACCACCGAATCCTGATGTCTGGAATCAGAGGTATGGGGCTCCCTTCGAGGTATTAATATACGATACCAACAAACAAAGGAATGGGAGCCGAGTCGAGACGTTGATGCTTCGAAGCCACCTCATTATCAATTTTTTTTAGATTCGATGCTTGGCCAAAAGGAACAGACATTTCAGCCACTTGGTTAAGTCATTCCATCGGACCAAAGGCACTTGATCACATCTATCTATTTGGAGAGACGGCAGGGGGCCGAATTCATCCTATCAGTCAGTCGATCGATCGGATCCAACCTCCTCCTAATTCATTAATTCTATCCAGCAGGTGGCAGGTGATCGGGCTGAGAAACCAGAGAAGGGAATTCTATAAATTCTAAATTATATTCTAGTGGCTCAGGGTCCTACCTGCCTCTTTAGTTCAGATGTCCCGAATGGAGGTTTCCCGAAGCATCGGGGCCTAAACGCGTCCCATTGACTAGCCGCGAAGTCAAATAAGTGGGTTAGCTGGCATCGAATGCTGATTGATGGGCAGATCAACCCTCGCCCGCAATTTAGCTACGATAGAACCAACGAGCGGATCAGAGGCGAACTATCCACCTTTCTTTCAAAAAAAGACAGACCAGATATCTCTCCAAATGAAGCTACGGGGCCGACTACTACGACTACATGCTCCGTCCACCACCCAAAGCTCCCGAGGCGCATCTATCAGAGAAGGGGAGTACGAAGCATCGAAGCTAACCCACTAATCCTAGTCTTATCGTCCCTGCCAGGGCATCGGCCTATCTCTTTAGACCCACCCTTCTGTTC